GCTCTCGTAGCTTAAATTTAAAGCCTAATGCTGAAGATATTAAGATGGAGCCTAAAACCTTCCGAAAGCACAAAAGTTTGATCCTGACTTTACTATCAGTTTTAACCCAAATTACACATGCAAGTCTCCGCACCCCAGTGAAAATGCCCTCGGTTGCCCTAACCCGGGACTGAGGAGCAGGTATCAGGCACATCTATTTTAGCCCAAGACGCCTTGCTAAGCCACGCCCCCACGGGTATTCAGCAGTGAGAAAATTTAAGCCATAAGTGAAAACTTGACTTAGTTAGGGTTAAGAGGGCCGGTAAATACTCGTGCCAGCCACCGCGGTTAAACGAGAAGGCTCAAGTTGATAGGAATCGGCATAAAGTGTGGTTTAGAAAAATTTATAATAGAATTAAAGTATTTCAAGGCAGTGATAAGCTTCCGAAGTAACGAAACACAATCAACGAAAGTAATTCTACCAAACCTGACACCACGAAAACCATAGAACAAACCGGGATTAGATACCCCATTATGTATGGTCGTTAACATTGATGGCTTATATACCTAGTCATCCGCCCGGGGACTACGAGCGAAAGCTTAAAACCCAAAGGACTTGACGGTGCTTTAGTCCCCCTAGAGGAGCCTGTTCTAGAACTGATGATCCCCGTTTAACCTCACCACCTCTTGCTTATTCTGTTTGTATACTTCCGTCGTCAGCTAACCTTGCGAGAGAAAGGAACAGTTAGCATAAATGATATTAACTCAAAAACGTCAGGTCGCAGTGCAGCGAATGAGGTGGGATAAAATGGGCTACATTCTCTATTATAGAGAATACGAATGATGGCTTGAAAAAGCCATCTGAAGGAGGATTTAGTAGTAAGTAAAGAGTAGAGTGCCTTACTGAATACGGACCTAAAGCGCGTACACACCGCCCGTCACCCTCTCCGATAAATATAATAAAATTTAAATAAAACAAATTTCAAACCCGAGGAGAGGCAAGTCGTAACATGGTAAGTGTACCGGAAGGTGCCCTTGGACAATCAGGGTATAGTTAAGCTAATAAAATTTTTCACTTACACCGAAAAGACGTCTGTGTAAATCAGACTACCCTGACTCCGCCTAACAGCTAGCCTAAACCAAATTTAAGATTTACATTAAAGTTAAGACTTTAAATAATTAAAACAAATCATTTTTAACCCTTAGTATGGGCGACAGAAAAGGAAAATAGAGCTATAGATAAAGTACCGCAAGGGAACGCTGAAAAAGAAATGAAACAAACCATTTAAGCCTAAAATAGCAAAGCTTATAACTTGTACCTTTTGCATCATGATTTAGCAAGTAAAACACAAGCAAAGAGTCCTTTAGTTTGTGACCCCGAAACTGAGCGAGCTACTTCAAGACAGCCTGTAATTAATAGGGCAAATCCGTCTCTGTGGCAATAGAGTGGAGAGAGCTTCAAGTAGAGGTGACAAGCCTACCGAGCACAGTTATAGCTGGTTGCCTGAGAAATGAATAGGAGTTCAGCCCTTTAGGTTTCCCCCGTCTCATGAGTTAATACACAAATTGATAAAGGAAATTAAAGGAGTTAATCAAAAGGGGCACAGCTCTTTTGATAAAAGAAACAACTTTTTCAGGTGGTTCAAGATCATATTAGTAAAGGATTTTAACCTAAGTGGGCCTAAAAGCAGCCATCTAACAGAAAGCGTTAAAGCTCAAATTAACAATCATCTTAATATTCCGATAAAAAATCTTCCTCCCTGTAATCTACCAGGCTGTCTTATGCCCCCATAAGAACAATAATGCTAAAATGAGTAATAAGAAGAATTTAATTCTTCTCCTAGCACATGTGTACGTTGGAACGGACCTTCCACCAACAATTACCCGACCCCAAACCAAGAGGGCAATAAATTGAATAAACAAGAAAATTATTTAATATAGATCGTTAACCCCACACAGGCGTGCCTAAAGGAAAGACTAAAAGAGAAGGAAGGAACTCGGCAAACACAAGCCTCGCCTGTTTACCAAAAACATCGCCTCTTGCTTTACAAAGTATAAGAGGTCCCGCCTGCCCTGTGACGAAAGTTTAACGGCCGCGGTATTCTAACCGTGCGAAGGTAGCGTAATCACTTGTTTTTTAAATGGAGACCAGTATGAATGGCATCACGAGGGCTTAACTGTCTCCCTTCTTTAGTCAATGAAATTGACCTTCCCGTGCAGAGGCGGGAATTAGTGTATAAGACGAGAAGACCCTGTGGAGCTTTAGACCTAAAATAAGTCACATTCAGCATGCTACAACAAAAGCAAAAATATAGTGAAAGATTATTGAAGTGTCTTTGGTTGGGGCGACCATGGGGTAAAATAAAACCCCCATACGGACTGGGGATACAATCCCTAATACCCAGAGCTTCCGCTCCAAGCAACAGAATTTCTGACCTTACGATCCGGTAACCCGATTAACGAACCGAGTTACCCCAGGGATAACAGCGCAATCCCCTCCCAAAGCCCTTATCGACGAGGGGGTTTACGACCTCGATGTTGGATCAGGACATCCTAATGGTGCAGCCGCTATTAAGGGTTCGTTTGTTCAACGATTAAAGTCCTACGTGATCTGAGTTCAGACCGGAGTAATCCAGGTCAGTTTCTATCTATAATAAAGCTTTTTTATAGTACGAAAGGATCTAAAAGAGGAGGCCCATGCATTCTGTACGCCTCTCCCCTAACCCCTGAAACCCAATAAAGTGGACAAAGAGGCTTAAAAATTTCGGCCTCGAGAAGGCTTATTTGTTAGCGTGGCAGAGTCAGGTTATGCAAAAGGTCTAAGCCCTTTGAACAGGGGTTCAACTCCTCTCTCTAACTAATGACCAACATTATAAATTATTTAATTCACCCCCTCATTTACATGGTTCCGATCCTTCTGGCAGTGTCTTTCCTAACCCTGTTAGAACGAAAAGTTCTAGGTTATATACAACTTCGCAAAGGCCCCAATATCGTAGGGCCCTACGGCCTCCTTCAACCTATCGCTGATGGTGTCAAACTCTTCATTAAAGAGCCTATCCAGCCTTCTACCTCCTCCCCTCTTCTTTTTATTTTTGCACCTGTACTAGCCCTTACACTAGCATTAATTCTTTGGGCCCCTCTTCCTATGCCCTTTTCTATAGTTGATCTTAATCTTACTATTCTATTTATTTTAGCCCTCTCTAGCCTAGCTGTTTACTCAATTTTAGGTTCAGGCTGAGCTTCAAATTCTAAATACGCCCTAGTAGGGGCTCTTCGTGCCGTAGCACAAACCATCTCGTATGAAGTTAGCCTAGGCTTAATTTTACTAAGTGTAATCATTTTTTCAGGAGGCTTTACTCTCCAAATATTTAGTGTAACACAAGAAGCTACATGACTTCTTCTCCCAGCGTGACCCTTAGCTGCTATATGATACATCTCAACCCTAGCAGAGACTAACCGAGCCCCTTTTGACTTAACTGAAGGAGAATCAGAACTAGTCTCAGGATTCAACGTTGAATACGCAGGAGGACCCTTTGCAATATTTTTTCTAGCAGAGTATGCTAATATCCTCTTAATAAACACCCTCTCAGCTATCTTGTTCATTGGGGAATCTTATTCTTCTGTTTTCCCCGAGTTTTCTTCCCTAAGCATCATAACTAAAGCAGCCCTACTTTCAACAGTGTTCCTCTGAGTACGAGCTTGTTACCCTCGGTTCCGATATGACCAACTCATACACCTAGTATGAAAAAATTTTCTCCCTCTAACACTAGCCCTACTAATTTGACATCTCTCCCTGTCCGTATCATTTGCTGGCCTTCCCCCTCAAATGTAACTGGAATTGTGCCTGAATTAAAGGGCCACTTTGATAGAGTGAATTATAAGGGTTAGATTCCCTTCAATTCCTTAGAAAAAGAGGATTTGAACCTCTCCTTAGGAGATCAAAACCCCTAGTGCTTCCACTACACCACTTTCTAGTAAAGTCAGCTAAGTTAAGCTTTTGGGCCCATGCCCCAAACATGATGGTTAGAGTCCCTCCTATACTAATGAGCCCTCTCATCCTATATATTTTTCTTCTAGCCCTAGGCCTAGGAACTACCCTAACCTTTGCCAGTTCTCACTGACTACTGGCCTGAATAGGATTAGAGATTAATACCCTAGCTATCTTACCTTTAATAAACCAGTACCACCACCCCCGGGCAGTAGAAGCCACTACAAAATATTTTATTACCCAAGCAGGAGCAGCTGCCCTCATGCTATTTGCTACCACCTCTAATGCCTGAATTACAGGACAATGGGATATTAACTTCACCATTCACTTCTTCCCTGCTACGCTACTGATTTTTGCCCTCGCCCTAAAAATAGGAGCTGCCCCTATACATTTCTGACTACCTGAAGTCCTCCAAGGATTAAGTCTAACAACAGGCCTAATCTTATCTACCTGACAAAAACTAGCACCTTTCATTTTAATATGCCAAATTATGCCAGCTAATCACACTTTAGTTAGCGCCCTAGGAATCTCCTCTATTTTAGTTGGAGGTCTGGGAGGTTTAAATCAAACCCAACTACGAAAAACCCTGGCATACTCCTCAATTGCCCACCTCGGCTGAATAATTATAGTTATACAGTATAACCAACAATTAGCCCTCCTAACGTTTGCAATTTATTTTGTAACTACAATGTCAGCATTCCTGATTATTAATGCTTTATCATCAACAACTATTAACGCTTTAGCCACCTCATGAACTAAAGCACCAGCACTTACTGCAATAGTCCCCTTAGTCCTTCTCTCCCTAGCAGGGCTTCCTCCCCTTTCAGGTTTCCTTCCAAAATGACTTATCCTAGAAGAGCTCACTAAGCAAGCTACCTCAGGCACCGCACTTCTAATTGCCTGAAGCGCACTTCTTAGCCTATGATTCTATGTACGAATCTGCTACTCTACAACATTAACCAGCTTTCCATCCAACACACTAGCTAAACTCCCTTGACGCCTTCACGCAACCAAACCTATATACATCTCAAACGCAATTATTTTATCATTCTCCATTTTACCTCTAGCACCAGCATTAACATCATTCTTTTGTTAAAGGCTTAGGTTAATTTAGACCAAAGGCCTTCAAAGCCTTAAGCGGAAGTGAAAATCCTCCAGCCTTTGTTAAGATCTGCGAGACTTTATCTCACATCTTTTGTGTGCAAAACAAATACTTTAATTAAGCTAAGACCTTCCTAGATGAAAAGGCCTTGATCCTTTAAACTCTTAGTTAACAGCTAAGCACTCAAACCAGCGAGCATTCATCTACTTCCCCGCTGTTTGGCGGGAAAAGCGGGGAAGTCCCGGCAAACGTGAGTTTGCTTCTTCAGATTTGCAATCTGACGTGTAACACCCCAAGACTTGATGGGAAGAGGACTTTCCACCTCTCTGTGTGGAGCTACAATCCACCGCTATGCTCAGCCATCCCACCTGTGATCTCTCCCCGATGATTTTTTTCAACTAACCATAAAGACATTGGAACCCTTTATTTTATTTTTGGTGCCTGAGCAGGCATGGTAGGAACCGCTCTGAGTCTTCTGATCCGAGCCGAGTTAAGCCAACCCGGAGCCCTTTTCGGTGACGACCAGATTTATAATGTAATCGTCACGGCACATGCTTTCGTAATAATTTTCTTCATAGTAATGCCAGTAATAATTGGAGGGTTCGGAAACTGACTAGTCCCACTAATAATTGGAGCCCCCGACATAGCCTTCCCACGAATGAATAATATAAGCTTCTGACTCCTCCCACCATCATTCCTGCTTCTCCTCGCCTCTTCAGGTGTAGAAGCAGGAGCGGGGACAGGATGAACTGTTTATCCTCCTCTAGCAGGAAACCTAGCCCACGCAGGTGCCTCTGTAGACTTAACCATCTTCTCCCTGCATTTAGCAGGAATTTCCTCAATTCTCGGGGCAATTAACTTTATTACAACTATCATTAATATGAAACCACCTGCTGTTCTACAATACCAAACACCCCTATTTGTCTGATCCGTACTAATTACAGCTATCCTTCTTCTCTTATCGCTTCCCGTTTTAGCCGCCGGTATTACAATGCTTCTTACAGACCGTAATCTAAATACTTCTTTCTTCGACCCCGCCGGAGGAGGAGACCCCATCCTATACCAACACTTGTTCTGATTCTTCGGCCACCCTGAAGTCTACATTTTAATTCTCCCAGGGTTCGGAATAATCTCACACATCGTAGCCTACTATTCAGGTAAAAAAGAGCCTTTCGGCCATATAGGTATAGTATGAGCAATGATAGCAATTGGTTTCCTTGGCTTCATCGTTTGAGCCCACCACATGTTTACAGTAGGGATAGATGTAGATACACGGGCTTACTTCACATCCGCAACTATGGTAATTGCTATCCCCACAGGTGTAAAAGTCTTTAGCTGACTGGCCACCCTGCATGGTAGCTCTATTAAATGAGATGCTTCTTTCCTCTGAGCTCTTGGTTTTATTTTCCTATTTACTGTGGGGGGCCTAACAGGCATTATCTTAGCCAATTCCTCACTTGACATTATTCTTCATGACACCTACTATGTAGTAGCTCACTTCCACTATGTCCTTTCTATGGGGGCTGTCTTTGCAATTATAGCAGGCTTTGTCCATTGATTCCCACTATTTACAGGCTACACACTCCACTCTGCTTGATCTAAAGCACATTTTGGGGTCATATTCGTAGGGGTTAACCTAACATTCTTCCCCCAACATTTCTTAGGCTTAGCTGGAATACCACGACGATATTCAGATTACCCCGATGCCTACGCACTTTGAAACACAATCTCTTCTATTGGTTCCCTTATTTCACTAATCGCAGTTATTATATTCTTATTTATTGTCTGAGAAGCTTTTACAGCTAAACGAGAAGTACACCTTCTAGAGTTAACCCCAACTAACATTGAATGACTTCACGGATGCCCTCCGCCAGCCCACACTTTCGAAGAGCCTGCTTTTGTACAAATCCAAACCCCATGATACGAGAAAGGAAGGAATCGAACCCCCGTCTACTGGTTTCAAGCCAGACACATCACCACTCTGTCACTTTCTTCCGGGATACTAGTAAAATATTACATTGCTTTGTCAAGGCAAAATTGTGGGTTAAAACCCCGCGTAACCCTTAATAGGTTATTAATGGCCCACCCATCCCAATTAGGCTTCCAAGATGCAGCATCTCCCTTAATAGAAGAGCTTTTACATTTCCATGACCACACCTTAATAGTAGTATTTTTAATTAGTGCTTTTGTACTCTATATTATCTCAGCTATAATTTCTGCCTCCGTGTATGATAAACTTATTTTAGATTCCCCTGAAATTGAAATCGTCTGAACAGTCCTCCCTGCCGTAATTCTTGTTGCCATCGCTCTCCCCTCATTACGTATTCTTTATATTATAGACGAAATTAATAGCCCATTTATTACTATTAAAGCCATAGGCCACCAATGATATTGAAGCTATGAATATACTGACTACAAAGAACTAGCCTTTGATTCTTATATAATCCCAACTCAAGAACTAGAAGTAGGACATTTCCGCCTTCTAGACACTGATCACCGTATAGTAGTCCCCCTTGGAACACCCATCCGTCTACTTATTTCTGCAGAAGATGTCCTCCACTCCTGAGCAGTCCCAGCTTTAGCTATTAAAATAGACGCAGTGCCTGGGCGATTAAACCAAGCAACCTTTGTCACTTCACTCCCAGGCGTATTCTATGGCCAATGTTCAGAAATTTGTGGAGCAAATCATAGCTTTATGCCTATTGTGGTCGAATCCACCCCTCTAGATCACTTTGAACTCTGAACAGCTGCAATACTAGAAAGCTCTTCACTAAGAAGCTTACATGATTTAAGCGCCAGCCTTTTAAGCTGGAGACCGGTGATTATCAACCACCCTTAGTGACGTGAATATAGAAAAAGAACAATCACGGGTTCTGTGAATTTTTCTAGTAGGTTGATGCTGCTTTCTAGCTATAATTCCCCTAACATTAGCAAAAATTCTATATCCGAACCTCCCCAACCCCGACTCAACTAAACTTCCTAAGTCTAACCCCTGAAACTGACCATGACGTTAAGCCTCTTTAGCCAATTTTTTAGCCCAGTGTGAATAGGGATCCCTTTAATCTTTGTCTCCTTAATTATACCATGAGTTCTCTTCCCCTCCCCCACTTCTCGATGATTTAGCAATCGACTAGTCTCCATCCAAGGATGAATATTAGCTAGCTTTACCAAACAAATTCTTCTCCCACTAAATGAAGAGGGCCACAAATGAGCTATATTATTCGTATCCTTAATGGTCTTCCTCTTTGGCTCCAACCTCTTAGGTCTTTTACCTTACACCTTTACACCCACGACACAACTATCCCTAAACCTAGCCTTAGCTGTTCCTTTATGAATGGCAACTATTCTTGTCGGGGCCCGAAACCGCCCAGTTCATGTCCTTGGTCACTTACTGCCTGAAGGGACACCAACATTACTTATCCCTGTTTTAATTATTATCGAGACAATTAGCCTCTTTATCCGCCCCCTTGCTTTAGCCGTTCGATTAACAGCTAATTTAACAGCAGGCCATCTTCTTATTCACCTAATCTCCTCAGGGACTTTTATTATACTCTCAATAATGCCTTCAGTCGCAATTTTAACTGCTGCTCTTCTCCTAGTATTAACCCTGCTTGAAGTAGCCGTAGCTATAATTCAAGCTTACGTATTTGTGCTCCTCCTAAGCTTATACCTTCAAGAGAATATCTAATGACCCCCTAAACCCCTATAATAATATACCTATAGAATCCCTTAAAAATTCAATGGCCCACCAAGCTCACGCATACCACATAGTAGACCCCAGCCCTTGACCTTTAACAGGAGCAACAGCAGCACTTTTATTAACCTCTGGCCTTGCAGAATGATTCCATTTTAATTCAATAAACTCCTTAACCCTAGGTTTTGTTGTCCTTCTATTAACAATATTCCAATGATGACGTGATATCATCCGAGAAAGCACCTTTCAAGGACACCACACGCCACCTGTTCAAAAAGGGCTTCGCTACGGAATAATCTTATTCATCACATCCGAAGTCTTCTTTTTTCTTGGGTTCTTCTGAGCTTTTTATCACGCTAGCCTAGCCCCTACCCCTGAACTAGGAGGGTGCTGACCCCCAACAGGCATCCATACCTTAGATCCATTTGAAGTCCCTCTATTAAATACAGCAGTTCTTTTAGCTTCCGGAGCTACCGTAACTTGAGCTCACCACAGCATTGTGGCTGGAAACCGAAAAGAAGCAACCCAATCTTTATTCCTTACAATTCTTTTAGGCTTTTACTTTACGCTTCTTCAAGCCATAGAATATTACGAAGCACCTTTTACTATCGCCGATAGTGTTTACGGCGCATCCTTCTTCGTAGCCACAGGCTTCCATGGCCTACACGTAATTATTGGCTCTACTTTCTTAGCCGTTTGCTTTATCCGCCATATTTTCCACCAATTTACGTCTCAACATCACTTCGGATTTGAAGCCGCAGCCTGATATTGACATTTTGTAGACGTTGTCTGATTATTCTTATATATTTCAATTTATTGATGAGGCTCATAATCTTTCTAGTATCAAGTAGTATTCGTGGCTTCCAACCACAAGGCCTTGGTTAAAATCCAAGGAAAGATAATGAATTTAGTTGTGATAGTAATAACAATCGCCTCCGTTCTATCATTATTAATTATTTTAATTTCTTTCTGGCTTCCCCAATTAAACCCAGACTACGAGAAGCTATCTCCCTATGAATGCGGTTTTGACCCCCTTGGAACTGCCCGTCTTCCCTTTTCAATACGATTTTTTTTAATCGCCATCTTATTTCTCCTTTTTGACCTAGAAATTGCCTTACTTCTCCCCCTTCCCTGAGGGGATCAGCTAAATAACCCTTCTTTAACTCTTCTTTGAGCTATGTCTGTAATTGTTCTTCTAACCCTCGGCCTTATCTACGAGTGGCTCCAAGGGGGCTTAGAGTGAGCAGAATAGATGGTTAGTATTAAATAAAATACTTGGTTTCGGCCCAGGAGTTTGTGGTGTAAACCCACAACCATTTAATGTCACCGACACACTATTTAATTTCCTCAGCCTTCCTATTAAGCTTTTTAGGCCTCTCATTCCATCGGACTCACCTTCTCTCCCTTCTTCTTTGTTTAGAAGCCATAATATTAACTTTATTTATTATATTATCTTTGTGAACCCTTCAGTTAGACTCCTCAATTCAATCATCAACTCCCTTACTAATACTAGCTTTTTCTGCTTGTGAAGCAAGTGCAGGCCTAGCCCTCCTAGTAGCGACAGCCCGCACACATGGAACTGATCACTTAAAAAACCTTAGCCTCCTCCAATGCTAAAAATCCTTATCGCTACAGTATTTCTCCTCCCAACTACATGACTCTCCCCTACAAAATGGCTTTACTCCACTACAATACTACAAAGTATACTGATTGCCCTAGCAAGCCTATACTGATTCAACTATGCATCAGAAACTGGACGAACAGCCCTAAACCTATATATTGGCACAGACCCCTTATCCACACCCTTACTCGCCCTTTCATGCTGACTTCTTCCTCTAATGATCTTAGCAAGCCAACACCATTTGCTGACAGAACCCGTAAACCGTCAACGCACATTTATCTCCATCCTCACTATCCTACAAATTTTCCTCATTTTAGCTTTCAGCGCTACTGAAATAATTATGTTCTTCATTATATTTGAAGCAACTCTGATCCCTACCCTCTCACTCATTACCCGCTGAGGTAACCAAACAGAACGTCTTAACGCCGGAACCTATTTCTTGTTTTATACTTTAGCAGGCTCCCTTCCCCTCTTAGTCGCTCTTCTTATGTTACAAAATGACATAGGAACCCTCTCTATACTTATCGTAAATTATATAGACCCTTTCTTTGCCCCCTCAACAACTAATAAAATCTGATGGGCCGCCTGCATAATTGCTTTTTTTGTAAAAATACCCCTTTACGGAATACATTTATGACTCCCCAAAGCCCACGTTGAAGCCCCTATCGCCGGCTCTATGATTCTTGCTGCTGTACTCCTAAAATTAGGAGGTTACGGAATTATACGTATTATAGTATTACTCGCACCCATCTCTAAAGAAATGGTTTACCCCTTTATTATTCTAGCCCTTTGAGGTGTCGTAATGGCAGGTTCTATCTGTCTTCGTCAAACAGACTTAAAAGCCCTTATTGCCTACTCTTCTGTTAGCCATATAGGCCTTGTAGTCGCAGCACTTCTGATTCAAACCCCTTGAGGCTTTAAAGGGGCCTTGGTTTTAATAATTGCCCATGGTCTAACCTCATCAGCATTATTCTGCCTCGCTAACATTAACTATGAACGAATTCATAGTCGAACTATGCTTCTAGCCCGAGGCCTTCAAATTGCCCTCCCCCTGATGTCTAGCTGATGACTGTTCGCCAGCTTCGCAAACTTAGCCCTTCCCCCTTTACCTAATCTGGTGGGGGAAATTATAATTGTAACCGCTTTATTTAACTGATCCCCCTGAACATTAGCCTTGACAGGAACAGGCATGCTAATTACAGCCACTTACACCCTTTACATATTCTTAATTAATCAACGTGGGCCCCTACCTCCACATATTACAGTACTCTCCCCCTCCCACACACGAGAGAATCTGTTGATTGCATTACATCTAATTCCCCTCCTGCTTCTGATCCCTAAACCGCATATTCTATGAGGAAACTTCTCCTGTAGGCTTAGTTTAACAAAAATATTAGATTGTGATTCTAAAGATAAAGATTAAACTTCTTTAGCCCACCGAGAGAGGCCGGACGGCAATAAAAACTGCTAATTATTATGTCTTAGGTTTGACTCCTAGGCTCACTTAAAGCTTCTAAAGGATAATAGTCATCCGTTGGTCTTAGGAACCAAAAACTCTTGGTGCAACTCCAAGTAGCAGCAAACATGTTTATTGCCAAAAACTTCTATGGTCTAATCCTTATATTTATGTACATAACCCTTCTTTTCCCATTAATAGTTGAATTAATGGCTGAACCTGCTCAGAAAGGCAAAACTGCATTAAATATTAAAACCGCAATTAAATTTGCTTTCTTTATCAGCCTACCCGCCACTCTCCTATTTTATATTGATAATCAACAAACAACCTTCGCCACTCTCGGATGGGAAATAACACCGTCCCTCTCGACCAACTTTAGTTTCTACTTCGACCGTTTTTCTATTCCCTTTGTCTCAGCCGCTCTATTTGTCTCATGAGCTATCCTAGAATTTGCTCTCTGGTATATACACGCAGACCCACTTGTTAACCGATTCTTCAAATACATACTTGTTTTCCTGTTAATAATGCTTATTTTCTTAACCGCTAACAACCTTTTTCAACTGTTTATCGGCTGAGAAGGAATAGGAATTATATCCTTCCTACTAATCGGCTGATGACATGGCCGAGCCGACGCCAATACCGCTGCAATACAAGCTGTCGCCTACAATCGAGTGGGTGACGTAGGCTTAATCTTATGTATAGCCTGACTAGCTACCAACATTGACAGCTGAGATGTTCAACACATCGTAGTCTTAACCAAAAACTTAGACCTCACTCTACCAATGCTAGGAATTATTCTTGCCGCCACTGGCAAATCTGCACAATTTGGACTTCACCCTTGACTCCCCGCTGCCATAGAAGGCCCAACACCTGTTTCAGCCCTACTTCACTCCAGCACTATGGTAGTTGCAGGCGTCTTCTTACTAATTCGACTCAACCCTCTAATTACTAATAGCCCTCAAGCCCTAACACTCTGCCTATGCCTTGGCGCCCTAACTGCTCTGTTCTCTGCTACATGTGCCCTCACTCAAAATGACATCAAAAAAATTATTGCTTTCTCAACTTCAAGTCAATTAGGGTTAATAATGGTGTCAATTGGCCTAAACCAGCCTGAATTAGCATTTCTCCATATCTTCACCCACGCCTTCTTCAAAGCAATATTATTTATGTGTGCGGGCTCTTTTATTCATATACTTAATGACGAACAAGATATCCGAAAAATGGGCGGAATAATGTACCTGGCCCCTGATACATCTGCATACTTCACCATTGGATGCCTTGCCCTCTCAGGAATGCCTTTCTTATCCGGCTTTTTCTCAAAAGATGCAATTATTGAAGCTTTAAACACGTCTCATATTAATGCTACCGCACTTATTTTTACATTAATTGCTACAGCCTTTACAGCTGTATATAGCCTACGTTTAATTTTCTCAGTAGTTATAGGGCAACCCCGGTATCCCGCTTTATCTTTTTCTAACGAAGACAACCCCAATGTAATAAACCCCTTAACACGACTAAGTGTGGCCAGTATTCTTGTAGGGACATTCATCGCAGTCTCTTCCTTTTCTTGAGAACCCCCTGTTATAACGATGCCTCTTCCCCTAAAACTTGCAGCCCTTTTAGTCTCATTACTTAGCCTAATAGTCGCCCTCCAACTGTCTTACTACTCAAAAAATTTCAAGTATGAGCCTAAACATAAACTCTACCAATTTTCAAACTCCTTAGGGTATTTCCCCACAATTAATCATCGTAAAGTACCCGAAATTGGTCTTGTCCTTGGACAAAAAATCGCCAGCCAAATAGTAGACCAGACGTGGCTGGAAAAAACAGGCCCAAAGGCCATCTCCCAAATAACCCTCCAACTTCTCTACTTCGCCAGCAACACACAACAGAAATACACTAAAACACATCTTATCTTATTCTTAACTTGCATGATAACTCTTATTACAACTATAGAATAACCTCTAAACTGCAACTCCACAACCTTCTTCTTAAATTAAATACCAAATATTACCTTTCATAACGCCTTCCGCCTCAATATACTCTCTTTTCTCCTCTGACCTCCCCTCACCTTTTAAACCACTAATCTAATTCATTCTTCTACCCAACCTTACAGAACGTAATGTCCCTCGCGAAAGCCCACGACAAAGTTCTAATACTACAAAAAGTGTTAGCAAAAGAACCCCCGCCCCAATCAATAACATTCCAGCACCCTGGTGATATATCACCCCTGCCCCTCCCACATCCGGGATAATTAGACCAAAATCACTTGACTTACTTTCAGGGGCCCACAAATATTCGTATCATTCTTCCATAAAAAAAATTGCTCCACTCACCAACAAAGTAATATATCCCGCAATTACACCAGATACTGATCACGCTCCTAACCCTTCAGGATAGTCTTCTGCAGCTAACGCAACACAATAAGCAAATACAACTAATATTCCCCCTAAGTAAATTAAAAACAAAACAAGGGCTAAAAAACTTCCACCGTAGCCTAACACAACAACACACCCTAAGCCCGCTGCAAACACCAGACCTAAAGAAGCAAAATTAGGCGTAGGGTTAGAAGCAACAAAAATAACCCCTAAATTTATCACTGTTAAAACAACTAATAGATATATCATCATTCCCACCTGAATTCTCATCAGGACCATTGACTTGAAAAACCAACGTTGTATTTCAACTACGGGAATCAGACTATTTTTACCCAAACCCCTCTGTAATACTAAAGTGATTACAGACCCGATGAAACAAAACAATGACTAATTTACGAAAGACACACCCGCTCTTAAAAATTGTTAACGATGCCTTAATTGATTTACCGGCACCCGCCAACATCTCCGCCATATGAAACTTCGGATCACTACTCGGACTCTGCCTTATTACTCAAATCCTAACCGGCTTATTCCTAGCTATGCACTATACTGCTGATATCGAAACAGCTTTTTCATCTGTTGTACACATCTGCCGAGATGTCAACTACGGCTGACTAATCCGAAATGTTCATGCCAACGGTGCTTCTTTCTTTTTTATCTGCCTGTACCTTCACATTGCCCGAGGCTTGTATTACGGCTCCTATCTCCTATTAGAGACCTGAAATATTGGAGTAGTACTATTCCTTTTAGTTATGATTACCGCCTTCGTAGGATATGTCCTTCCCTGAGGACAGATGTCATTTTGAGGTGCAACAGTTATTACGAATCTCTTATCAGCAGTTCCTAACGTAGGGAACTCCCTTGTCCAATGAGTGTGAGGAGGTTTCTCCGTAGATAACGCTACCTTAACACGTTTCTTCGCGTTCCATTTTCTTCTACCCTTCGTAGTAATTGCAGCCACTATCCTTCACTTCCTCTTTCTCCACGAAACTGGCTCCAACAACCCCATCGGACTCAACTCAGACGCTGATAAAATCCCATTCCACCCTTACTTTATTTACAAAGACCTTCTAGGGTTTATTGTTCTCTTCCTTGCCCTAGGCTCCCTAGCACTCTTCGCACCCAACCTTTTAGGAGACCCAGATAACTTCACTCCTGCAAACCCCCTCGTGACCCCTCCGCACATTAAGCCAGAATGATACTTCCTATTTGCTTACGCCATTCTTCGCTCTATCCCAAACAAACTTGGGGGTGTCCTCGCCCTTTTATCTTCAGTTCTTATCCTTATAGCTGTTCCTTTCCTCCACACCTCTAAACAACGGAGCTTAACCTTCCGCCCTTACTCTCAAATCATCTTCTGAGTCTTAGTAGCAGATATACTTATCTTAACCTGAATTGGAGGAATGCCTGTAGAGCACCCCTTCATCATTATTGGCCAACTGGCATCAGTCTTATACTTCTCCTTGTTCCTAATTTTCTTCCCTCTCGCAGGAATTATTGAAAACAAAGTCCTCAAAATGAGATTGCCCTAGTAGCTCAGTGATTAAGAGCATCGATCTTGTAAATCGAAGGCCGGAGGCTCGATATCTCCCTAGCGCACCTGCCCTCTGCCACTCAGAAAAAGGAGATTTTAACTCCTGCCCCTAGCTCCCAAAGCTAGAATTTTAAAACTTAACTATTCTCTGCTTATGCATTCTCTTACACAACAATTGCATACTTTATTGATTTATAACATGTATGTATAATCACCATACACTTATATAGAACAAACAAGCAACAATATTAATTAATTATCTGAGACATACACTTCTATTCACTATAAATTGAATTTAAACATACAAGTAACACCCTTAATTAATGACTCCTGACTAAAACTTAAATATTAACAAGCACTTATTTAATTACACATTATTGATCGGCCTATCGTTTCTTTTAAGGTTTACTAAATCACCAGCTAGCGTGTATTTAAATGGTACTCTGTCCAATGAAGGTGAGGGGCAATTATTAGAAAATTCACCACTCCGTTATTTTTTCCTGGCATCTCTCCCTAGCTTCAGGGTCATTATTCCTTAATGCTCACAACTTGCTTTTTTGTCCATCTCTTAATGGTGTCGTTCATATTTCCAAATTTCCCACCATGCCGAGCCTTCTTTCCATAGGGCAGCTGGTTCTTCTTTTTTTCTTTTTTCCTTTCATCAACCCCCCAGAGTGGAGTTATGAATAACTACCAGAGGTAGGTCATTCCTTGAAATTTAAGACTAACTGTTAAATCTTTAAAGATATATCTTTTAAGATTACATTCTATTATTTCAAGGGCATAAGATACGTTACTCGATAAACTAAATTTTTTAGTAAAAATGACGTTTTTTTGGCCGTAAACCCCCCTACCCCCCAGTTTTTACGAGGCTTTATCACTCCTGCAAACCCCCCGGAAACAGGAAACCACCAAAACTGAACTCCCTCCTACTAACCTTAATAGTTTAAAAAATTAATTAGCCACATAATTACCCTTACATTAACTCGACCCCCTACAATCAAAAATTTTTAATAAGTATAACCCCTCTTAGTAGAGGGTTATCCTACTAAAACCTCTTTTAAAAAAGAATAAGAAATCCCCACCAACTAAATTTTACCCTAAAAATTCATTTTATTTTAAATTAAAAACTAAAACAAAAAGTGTTAAATCTTTTT